TCCACATATAGTTCCTCGAACCGCATTTTCTAAACGAACAAGGGCTAATCCGAATTGATCCTGTAACAGATCTGCTACAGAACGAATACGCTTATTTTTCAAGTGATTCATATCGTCAAGTGTGCCCATTCCAAATTTCATTCCGATCAAATGATCTGCAGCAGCCAATATATCCCGTGGTAACAAAAATGTATTGTTTTGGGGTATATCAAGATTTAGTCTCCGGTTCATATTTCGTCGACCAATCCTTCCTAATTCACATCTTTGTTGAAAAAATTTCTTTTGTAATTCCTTACATAAGGACTCAGAAAATACCGGATCTCCGCCTATACAAGCGAATTGTTGATAAAATTCCAAAATTGCATTTTCTTTTGACCCAATCTTTTTTTTCTCTTTATCATTCAGGAAAGACAAGAAAATTTCGGGATAACAAACATTATCTAGAATTTCTTTTAGATTTGAACCCATAGCCGATGATAGAACTAGAATAGATATTTTTTGTTTCCTACTCACGCGGGCCCATATCCTTGCTTTTCTATCAATTTCTAATTCTAATCTCCCTCCCCAATCTGATATTATAGTACTGGTATAAACAGAAATTCCGTTATGATCCAATTCGGAACGATAGTAAATACCGGGACTTTGCAATATTTGATTGATTACAATTCTGTATATTCCATTTACTATAGAGGTGCCCAGGGAATTCATTAGAGGAATGTTTCCAATAAAAACAGTTTGTTCTTGTATATCTCTACCGCTTTTCCAAATTAATCCCGCGGGTACATATAATTCAGAAGAATATGTGAATGATTCATATACAGCATCTCTTTCTTTTATCAAGGGTTCTACCAATTGATATCTTTCCACAAATAATTGAAATTCAATTTCTTGATCTGTATCTTCAATTTTTGGAAACTTATGAAATTCTTCCGCCAAGCCCCGATTAATGAACCCACAAAATCCCTCAAATTGTATCTGATTAAATCCTGGTATTGTGGACATTTCCTCTTTTTTATTCCGGAGCATCTTAACTTTCCTCTTTAAATCGAAAAAATTCCATTATTGCTAGATCGACCCATATGGTTAGGTTAGTTCGATGAAGAGTGAGCCAATAATGGAATGTCTATTCTGTTTACTGAATCACATGAAATTTTAACCAACTCCATATCTCTATTTCATACGTATGAACGGAAACGAGACGTAAGAATGAAGATTATTTTTGACACAAGTTCAAATTTGCGACAGGAATTAATAAAACATTTTTCCTTTACCATTCTATATAATTCTATATTCTAGAATAATTCTATATATATATTAGAATAGAATTAAATAGAATTCAAAATTCAAATATGCTGATTCTTTATAGGAATATGCGCATAAGAATAAGAGAGAGATCCTCTGTTCTGTGTAACAATTTCTTTTTTAGGGTTTACATATACACATATATGGTGTTATAATTTAAAATTAAGATTGAAAATAATTTATACTGATTTGTTATTTGCTTTTCTTATGCGATTAAGGAAACACATGCTTTGAGATACAAATTTAGTTCACTAATTCAACATCAATTAGGTAAATGAAATGGTTACTGCCTGAATTTTTCAATCTATGACTGGAAACCCCCTTATTTTTCTTTCAAAAAAAAAAAAAAAAATAAAATTACTAAATTTAGTACTAGAATAATGGAGTATAGATAATATTTTTATTCCTATTTTGGATCAGATTTGGCGACATGGCCAAGTGGTAAGGCGGGGGACTGCAAATCCTTTATCCCCAGTTCAAATCTGGGTGTCGCCTGATTGACAAAATTTTTAGAATCTGTAAGTTCTAGAAAAGACAAAAAAAGACTGTAAATTTTTCTCAGCATAGGTATTTTAGATGTGACCCCACCGTACCAATCCAATAGGATGAAGTGAAGGTTGCTTCACTTATTAATTTAATAATGGGTTCGGGCCATTTATTTAATTCATCCATTGAATTAAATAAATTAGGAAATGGAGGTCCTATCCTAATAATCTGTCTTAATAGTATATACATTTTTCTATATATTTTTATATCTTTTGCTTATACAAAAGGTAACAAAAGAAACAATAGATCTTACTATTAGAAAGACTCCTTTGATTATTGATATAAGAAAGAAAGGGTATATGTATCGTATTTGTACTTATGGCTCGCTTCTACCGAAAATCCAATACAATAATAGATAATTTGTTACGATTAGCTTCATTGGATTTGAAGCATCAATCGTTTTAAATCAGAATCCCATTTTGACTCTGTGCCGTTAATTCCACTATGATTATTGATCAATAATCATAGTGGAATCATTCCTTGATAGAGATAGGAGACATAATTTACATGGATATAGTAAGTCTCGCTTGGGCTGCTTTAATGGTAGTCTTTACATTTTCCCTTTCGCTCGTAGTATGGGGGAGGAGTGGACTCTAGAGACACTACCATAATTGTAAATTGATTTATATTATATAAACCTATATTATATCTGTATACAATATTGGATAGTGTGTAGAAATATAAATATAATATCTATAGTTTTTTCTACACACTATCTCATCATTTCTTCAATTATTGACAAGAACTAATAATTCTAGTTTCATTAAAATTAATTATTTTGACTGGCTGTTTTTACGTAAATGATAAGTAAAAAAGCGGTAGGAACTAGAATGAACAGTGTAGTAGCAATAAATGCGAGAATATTAACTTCCATAATCTCATTTTTTTTTGTTTTGCAATAACTCGGGATCTAATCCCATAGAGATGAAAAATTTGATTCCTATAAATTCAATAAGTTAATTGTATCCTGACTGATGCCAAATGGATCAAAATATTATGAATAACAATAGATCTAATCTATCAAATCAATTAATTGTCGAGAATTTAATAGTATAACATAGGAAGACTTTTTATCCATACTAAATCAAAAATTAAATTTCTAATCTAAATTCCAATATAGAATACTATTGAATTTTTCGTCCTTTTCCATTCTTTCTTTTCTATAACCTACCTTCTTCGTTCTACTTAGTTAATACAGACAATTAATTTAAGTATCCGACAAAGTATCAGATGACCGGTATTCAATGGGTCAGGTCACACCTAAGACCCAAATAATATAAGTGAGATGGAAAAAGGACGGATTAAAAGATCTAAATATTCCAACAGATTTACTAAAAAGGGGTATCTTGCTTGGTCTTTTATTTATTTATTATTTATGAAAAAAAATTTGAAATAATTTTAATTAAGATTATTATATATTATATATAATTTATGATTTTAAATTATAAATTAATAGATTTAATTAATATTAATTATTAATATAATATCCTTTTCTCGTTCTTGGATTGGGGGAGAACACATACATAAAAAAATTAGCATGCAATTTGAATGAGATAGATTTTTTTAATTAAAAATAAAAATAGAGGATACACAAATCGGAGTTGGAAAAGGGCACAGTTAAAAAAAAAAAAAAAGGCGCTCTGTTCCGCCGAGGTAATTATGTTAAGTTCATTGTATATTGTACAACAAAGGAATACAATTTGTGTATGTACTCCTGGTAAAAATATGGGCACTCTACTCCATTTCATTATGCAAGAACAATCAAAAAATAAAGTCAAATGAATAACGAATATGGTATCTCTTAAAATACTGACATAGAGTAATATAACCGATCGTACCAATCAATCTAGATATGTCTCTTCCTTATCAATCGGTACTATTCCGTAGTGAAAGAAATGAAAATTCCCGCATTTCTTTTGTCTGATGATAAATATAAAAATATCAATGTGAAACGAAAATAAATAAATAAATAAGGATTCTTAGATCTTGCTCCCTGTCCCACTTTTCTGTAAAAAGTGGGAGATGAATTGATAAATTCATCGGATCCTAGTTCGGGACTGACGGGGCTCGAACCCGCAGCTTCCGCCTTGACAGGGCGGTGCTCTGACCGATTGAACTACAATCCCAGCGAGGTGTATGGCATACATATTCTTATGATTTCATATGGCATATATATTCTTATGGTTTCATAAGAACATTCTATTCGTCTCGTCGTGTTGTAACAGAAACAAAAATGATATACTGATATCATATCCACATGGATATGAACTATAGCAATAATTACTAGTAACCGGTGGTTCTTTTTTTTTTTTATTGTCAAAAATGACTAATTAAAAAAATAAAAAAATATATATGGATAGATCAAAAAAATGGTTGATCTTTGATTTTGACGGATAGGGCATTTCTATATTCTGGAGGACAAATTAAACTGGTTAAATCATATTCAATGGAGCGGCGAATTATTGGGCCGAGCTGGATTTGAACCAGCGTAGACATATTGTCAACGAATTTACAGTCCGCCCCCATTAACCGCTCGGGCATCGACCCAGGAAGAATTAATTCTAGGTTTAGTTATAATCCATGATCAACTTCCTTTCGTAGTACCCTACCCCCAGGGGAAGTCGAATCCCCGCTGCCTCCTTGAAAGAGAGATGTCCTGAACCGCTAGACGATGGGGGCAGATCCGCCCGACCATCAGCATACTATGCTGATAGTATGATAAGTTTTTTGGAATTGTCAATATACAATATAATTATAATATATTATATAACTAGATCAAAATCAAAAGAGTCTTTTCTACTTTGAAATTTTTAACATTAATATACATAAATCTAGATAACTTTAATTTACAATACAGATTAATGAAACAAAGTTATAGTAGTAGGATTGGGTAGTGCTTGATCCGACAGAAAAAAGGGATAAAAAGAATATTTTATAATATTTAATATAATTATAATATGAAATTTATTTTCTTCATTCAATTTTAACTAATTTTCTTCGTTCATCGTTCAGATGAGATATGCCTATAACTATCTCATACTAAACCAAAAAATTCAAAAACGCTAGACATTTTTTTTTTTTTTTTTAATGGAATTTGGCTCGGGGTATGAATCCCCCCATCGCATGATTGAAGAAAATATCTTAACTCTATG